ATAATGCATATTTACAATAATGTAAATATACACACTTTGGGGCATAAAATACCTAACTCGAGATTTTCCTGTTTCCGGGGGGTTTACAGGAGTGTTAGTGATCTCAGGAGTTTAGGGGGGTAGGGGGGTTTAACGCGCAAAAACCCCGGGGGCATCTTAGATAATCTTCGAGTAAAATATCATTTATGCTCTTGATATCCTAATATGTGGTTCATTATAGAATATCTTTCCAACATGGATACTATTTCCTTGCACGCAAGGAAGTGTTCACTCTTAAACAACTATTCCCGTGTGCACTCTGAAAATCCAAATGAAAGGAAAAAAAAAAAAAGAGGAACCCCATGCTCGCTGGAGTGAACGCTCGGCTTGCTGGGTAACGAGTCGTATGTACTCCACCATTAACTTATGTAAGCGTCGATAAAAGAGTGAGGAATAACATCAAGTAATGGCCCTGAAGTAGGAACCAGATGCCAGGAATAATTCACTAAGTGCGACCCCCACAATAGTTGTCCCTCACCTTCAATAACCGTATGCATTAAGAAATCGTTGGATGGTAGGCTCTTACTACATTAAGATTTTGAAGAATTACTAAGTGGTGGGTCCTGGTATATCTAGACTCATGAGTTTAAGTATTAGATCTTAAATCTCGTTCATTACTAATTCATTTTCAACAAATTATCCAGTTATGGTTTATGTAATTTTAAGTGTAATGGTGATATATGAATGCTTAAATACTAGATATGTTGTTAATACATAGTTATGTCCTTGATTACTATTAATATATGGTTAACATATATATATGGTGTAAATACATACATGTACTTGCAGGTGCATGTATGTAAACAGGTGGGCGTTTGGCAGAGAATAGTTTAATTTTAGAATCTTAGCTTTGGGAGCTAGGGATAGGAGTTAAAATCTCCTTTCTTTGAGCAAAAGGGAGGAATTGAACCTCCGCGTCCGGCTTACAAGACCGGCGCTCTGGCACTGAGCTACGAATGCATGCTCATCCGAGGACTTTGTTTTCGGCCCATCCTGCAAGCGGAAGAAAGACTAAGAAGAGGGAGAAATATAGGACGGAGGCTACTTGGCCAATAATGATGAAGGGCTGTTCTGCTGGTATTCCTCCAATTCATGTGAGGATGGCTACGTCTGCAATGAGAGTCCAGAATAGAAGTTGAGATACTGGCCGGAATGTTAATGCTCGTTGCTTGGATGTGTGTAGAAATGGGACCAGTATAAGGACTAGAATAGAGGCCAGGAGGGCCAGGACACCTCCTAGTTTGTTTGGGATTGAGCGGAGGATAGCGTAGGCGAATAGGAAGTATCATTCAGGCTTAATGTGGGGCGGGGTAACTATTGGGTTAGCGGGGGTGAAGTTATCCGGATCTCCTAAAAGGTTGGGGGAGAATAGTGCAAGTGAGGCAAGTGTTACTAGTAGAACCGCAAATCCTAGGAGGTCCTTGTATGAGAAATATGGGTGGAATGAAATTTTATCCGCGTTTGAGTTTAGCCCTATTGGGTTGTTTGAGCCAGTTTCGTGGAGGAATAAAAGGTGTAAGATTGTTATGGCTGCAATGATGAAGGGAAATAGAAAGTGGAAGGCGAAGAATCGGGTTAATGTAGCATTGTCTACTGAGAAGCCTCCTCAGATTCATTCCACGAGCATTGTCCCCACATATGGTACGGCTGATAACAGGTTAGTGATGACTGTGGCGCCCCAGAATGACATCTGCCCTCAAGGGAGGACATAGCCCACGAAGGCTGTCATTATGACAAGGAGGAGTAGGATTACGCCGATGTTTCATGTTTCTTTGTAGAGGTAGGAGCCATAGTAAAGCCCCCGTCCGATGTGGAAATAAATGCAGATGAAAAAGAAGGATGCACCATTTGCATGTAGATTACGAATGAGTCATCCAAAGTTTACATCTCGGCAGATGTGGGCGACGGAGGTAAAGGCTGATTGAATATCAGGGGTGTAGTGTATCGCAAGGAATAGTCCTGTGAGGATTTGGGAGGCTAAGCAAAGGCCTAGTAGGGAGCCAAAGTTTCACCACACAGAAATGTTGGTTGGGGAGGGGAGGTCAATTAGTGCATCGTTAACAATTTTTAGTAACGGGTGAGTTTTTCGGAGGCTGGCCATTAAGAAGTTCTTGTGGTTTAATAATAACGGTGGTTTTTCAAGCCATTAATCCAGGTTAGAGTCCTGGCAGGAATTATGACTTATATCTTGTGTCTGTTTTTATTTGGGTTAGTGTTAGGGCTGGTGGCGGTTGCTTCAAACCCGTCCCCTTATTTCGCTGCATTGGGGTTGGTGGTTGTGGCGGGAATGGGATGTGGGGTTTTAGTGGGGCATGGTGGTTCTTTTTTGTCTTTGGTGTTGTTTTTAATTTATTTAGGGGGAATATTAGTTGTGTTTGCCTATTCAGCAGCCTTGGCTGCTGAGCCGTATCCTGAAAGCTGAGGGAGCCCAGTTGTTGGGGTGTATATGGTAGTGTACCTTGTAGGGGTTGTTTCGGCTTGTGTGGCTTTATGAGGGGGGTGATATGAGGCTTCTTGGGTCCCTGCGGATGATATGCAGGAATTTTCTGTGTTTCGAGGGGATATGGTTGGAGTTGCTTTAATGTATTCGTTAGGTGGGGGGATGCTAGTGATTAGTGCGTGAGTTTTGCTGCTTACTTTGTTTGTAGTGCTTGAGTTAACGCGGGGCATGGGGCGGGGGACAGTTCGGGCAGTTTAGTATGAGATTAGTAGGGTGGCTAGGGTAAGAGTTAGTAGGAAAAGGGTAATATAAGTTTTGATTATGCCTTGTTGGGTGTTGCTTGTTGTGGTGATTAGGGGGATGTTTAGGGAAGTTAGGGCCTTGGGGCCGGTTTTTTCCAGCCATGTTTGATCTACTATTTGGCTAGCGACAGCTTGGCCTAGTACTAGGTTAAGTTTAGGAGCAAGGCGGTGGACGACTGATGGGAAAAAGCCTAGTATATTAGAGAAGTGATGGGGTGTAGGTAGAGGGGCAGGTTTAAATTGTTTACTTGTTAGTGAAGCCAACTCCAGGGCGGTAATTAACCCCAGGATCGTAACGGCAAGGGCTGCTAGTTTTAATAAAGGGGGTATAGATATAATTGGTGTTTTTAGAGGTGTAAAATTAGAAGTAATTAGAAGGCCGGCAATAATGCTGCCTCATGCTAGTCGTTTGATGGGGTTGATAACTGAAGGGTTGTTTTCATTAATGGGGGAAATGGCGTTGAATCGGGGATGTCCTATAGAGACAAAGAATACAACGCGTAAGCTGTAGATGGCTGTAAATGAAGTGGCGAGGAGGGTAAGTGTTAGGGCCCAGGCGTTGATGTGGGAGGTGTTTAGTGCTTCAATAATGGCGTCTTTAGAGAAGAAGCCGGCTAGGAAGGGGGTGCCGGTTAGGGCTAGGCTGCCAATGGTAAGGCAGGAGGAGGTGAAAGGGGTGAGATGGTGTATGCCGCCTATTTTGCGGATGTCTTGCTCGTCGTTTAGGCTGTGGATAATTGACCCTGAGCAGAGGAAGAGTATTGCTTTGAAGAAGGCGTGGGTGCAGATGTGTAGGAAGGCAAGTTGGGGTTGGTTTAGTCCAATTGTTACTATTATGAGGCCTAGTTGGCTAGATGTTGAGAATGCAACGATCTTTTTGATATCGTTTTGGGTTAGGGCGCAGGTGGCGGTAAATAGGGTTGTTAGGGCGCCTAGGCATAGGCAGAGTGTCAGGGCTGTTTGGTTATTCTCCATTAGAGGGCTCATACGGAGCAGGAGAAAAATACCTGCAACGACTATTGTGCTGGAGTGTAGTAGGGCAGAGACCGGTGTAGGACCTTCCATTGCAGCTGGAAGTCAGGGGTGAAGTCCGAATTGGGCTGATTTGCCGGTAGCGGCAACAATCAGTCCGAGCAGTGGAAGGGTCAGGTCAAAGTTTTTGGAGGTCGTGAATATTTGTTGTATTTCTCAGGAGTTTAGGTTGGTCGCTATTCATGCTATGGCAAGAATGAGTCCGATATCCCCTACTCGGTTATATACGACTGCTTGGAGGGCAGCTGTGTTTGCATCTGCTCGTCCATGTCATCAGCCGATGAGAAGGAAGGACATGATTCCTACCCCCTCTCAACCAATGAAGAGCTGAAACATATTGTTTGCTGTAACTAGAATAATCATTGCGATAAGGAAAATTAGAAGGTACTTAAAGAATCGGTTTATAAAGGGGTCGGCGTGCATATACCAGGACGCGAACTCAAGAATAGATCAGGTTACGTAAAGTGCGATAGGGGTAAAGATAATTGAGTAGAAGTCAAATTTTAGGCTGATGTTGATGTCAAAGGTGAGGGTATTTGCCCAGCTTCAGCTGGTAATAACTGTTTCTGCCCCTTCGTTCAAGAATAGGGAGAGGGGTAATAGACTAACTAGGAATGATAACTTTACTGCGGTTTTGACTTGTGTGAGGGCTCAGCTAGGGGTTTGGGGGCGGGGGGAGAGAGTTGTAAGCACAGGGTAGAATAGTAGCGCGAAGATGGTAATTAGGCTAGTTGTTATAATTAAAGAGGTGGTGTGCATAGCTGCTACTTGGATTTGCACCAAGAGTTTCTGGTTCCTAAGACCAGCGGATGAGCTGTTATCCTTTAGGAGCTGTGTACGAGTGAGCCCTGGATTTCAACCAGGGGGGGCGAAAATTAGCAGTTTTCGTTTCTAGCGAGACTCTCTCGGTAAATAAGGGGAATTTAACCCCTGTTTTTAGAGCCACAGTCTGATGTTTTATATTAAACTATATCTACAGGAGGTCCAACCTCAGACCAGTTCGGGCTTCAGGATTAAAAGAATCAGGGGTAGAAGGTGTAGGGCCATGAGCAGATGCTCTCGAGAATGTGAGGGGTCAAGGGCAATAATGTGTGTGGGGAGGGGACCTCGTTGGGTTATCAGGAACATGTATAAGGAGTAGCCAGCGGTAATTAGGGTTCCGGCTCCTGTTAATAGTAAGGTTCAGTGGGATCAGTTGAATAAGGAGGTGATAATTATGAGCTCCCCTAGGAGGTTAGGTAGCGGGGGTAGTGCGAGGTTGGCAAGGCTGGCAATAAATCATCATGTAGTCATGAGGGGGAGGACTATTTGTAGCCCTCGTGCGAGCAGTATCGTACGGCTATGGGTGCGTTCATAGTTAGTGTTTGCTAGGCAGAATAGGGCGGATGATGTGAGTCCGTGGGCAATTATGAGGATTAAGGCGCCTGTGAAGCCTCAGGGTGTCTGTACTAGGATGCCCCCTGCAACCAGTCCTATATGGCCGACTGACGAGTAGGCGATTAGGGACTTTAGGTCTGTTTGGCGTAGGCAAATTGAGCCTGTTATAATCACCCCTCAGAGTGCAAAGATAATAAAGGGGTAGCTGAGCTCTTTGGTAAGGGGCTCTAGTATAATCATTATTCGTATCATGCCGTATCCCCCTAGTTTAAGAAGAACGGCGGCAAGTACTATTGAACCTGCGATTGGGGCTTCTACGTGCGCTTTGGGGAGTCAGAGGTGTACCCCATACAGAGGCATTTTAACTAAAAAGGCTAACAAGCACCCGGCCCATCATATTTTGTCCCCGTATGATACTAACAGTAAGGGGGCGGAGTATTGAAGGGTTAAGAGAGAGAGAGTTCCCGTGTTGTTTTGAAGGAGAAGGAGTGCTACCAGAAGAGGTAGTGAGCCTGCTAGTGTGTAGAATAGGAAGTAGGCCCCTGCGTTAAGGCGTTCTGTTTGGTTCCCTCAGCGGGTAATAAGGAGTAATGTGGGGATAAGGGTGGCTTCAAATATTACATAAAATAGAATGATCTCGGTTGCACTGAAGGCTATAATTAGGAAGATTTGTAAGGATGTCAGTAGAGTGATGTACATTCGTTGTCGGTTAATAGGCTCGAGGGCTGTATGGTTTTGGCTCGCCAGGATTATAAGTGGTAATAGTCAGCAAGTGAGAACTAGGAGGGGGGTTGACAAGGGGTCCGTGGCTATATAAAGGCCTAGGGAGGTTCAACCTGTCTCTGATAGGTTTTTTAGTCAGGTAAGGCTAGCTAGCGCAATAATTAGACTGTGGGCAAGAGTTGTAGGTCAAAGTCATTTGGTGGAGGCTAGTCAGGTTGTTGGGACGAGCATGAGTGTTGGGATTAAAATTTTTAGCATTGTAGTAGGTTGAGGCTTTGTAGTCGGTCGCTTCCGTGGGTACGTGCAGTGGCTACTAATAGGGCTAGGCCTGCGCTTGCCTCGCAAGCTGAGAAAGCCAGCAGAAGCATGGGTGAGGCTGAAGAGCTGGTTGAGTCTAGTTGGAGTATTCAAATAGACAGGGCAATAAAGAGGGATAGTATTATAGCCTCTAGACATAAAAGGGCCGAGAGTAGATGGGTTCGGTGAAATGCTAGGCCTGCCAGTCCTAACATGAAGGTTGATGAAAAAGCGAAATGAACGGGGGTCATTAGGCAATTATGGACTTTAACCATAAGTTCTTGAGCCGAAATCAAGTGTTTTTCTTAGACTAATTACCTATTCAGCCCACTCTAACCCTCCTTGAAGCCATTCGTAAATTAAGCCTAATGTTAGTAGGGCCAGGACGGAGGAAGCTCAGAGGAATGTGGTTAGTGGTGAGGGTAGTTGATCTCCTCATGGAAGGGGTAAGAGGAGGGCGATTTCTAGATCAAAGAGGAGGAAGAGAATGGCTACTAGGAAAAAGCGGAGTGAGAATGGTAGACGGGCTGATCCCAGGGGGTCGAAGCCACATTCGTAGGGGGAGAGTTTCTCGTGATCGGGGGTTATTTGTGGGAGTCAGAAGGATACGATGGCTAGGATGGCGGAGAGTGCGGTAGTAATTGCAATGATTGTTGTAACCAGATTCATTATCTTTCCTTGGGCTTTAACCAAGACCTGGTGATTGGAAGTCACTTATACTAGAGCTGATACTAGAAAGATTAAGATCCTCATCAGTAGATAGAGACGTAAAGGAATAGTCAGACCACATCAACGAAATGTCAGTATCAGGCAGCTGCTTCGAATCCGAAGTGGTGGCCAGATGTGAAGTGGTAGCGGATTTGACGTAGGAGGCAGACAGCTAGGAAGGTGGAGCCAATGATTACATGTAGGCCGTGAAATCCTGTGGCTACGAAGAAGGTGGAGCCATAAACTCCGTCGGCGATTGTAAAGGGGGCTTCGTAGTATTCCATGGCTTGGAGGAAGGTGAAATAAAACCCTAGAAGAATTGTTAGGGTAAGGGATTGAATTGCTTCTTTTCGGTTTCCTTCCATAATGCTGTGGTGGGCTCAGGTTACTGTAACTCCGGAGGCAAGAAGGACTGCAGTGTTTAGTAGAGGCACTTCAAAGGGGTCCAGGGTGGTGATACCTGTAGGTGGTCAGCAGCCTCCTAGTTCAGGGGTGGGGGCGAGGCTGGAGTGGTAAAAGGCTCAGAAAAATCCGAGAAAAAAGAAAACTTCGGAAGTAATAAAAAGGATCATACCGTATCGGAGCCCTTTTTGTACGGGGGGCGTATGGTGTCCTTGGAAGGTCCCTTCTCGAATAATGTCTCGTCATCATTGATACATGGTAAGGATCAGTAGGGCGGTCCCAATAGTTATTAGTATCATGGAATTGAAGTGGAATCAGATAGCAAGGCCTGATGTCATTAGAAGGGCGGCAGTTGCGCCTGTGAGTGGTCAGGGGCTGGGGTCTACTATGTGGTATGCGTGTGCTTGGTGGGCCATTAGACGTTTTCTTGTAGATATAGGCTTAAAAGTAAGACAAACACGTAGGCTTGGATTATTGCGACGGCTACCTCTAAAAGGGTGAGGAGAAAGAGTAGGACTGCTGTTAGAATTGCTACGGTTGGTATGAGGGGGAGTAGAACTATTGTGGCGGTTGCGATGAGTTGAATCAGAAGGTGGCCGGCTGTGAGATTTGCTGTTAACCGTACTCCTAGTGCTAATGGACGGATAAATAGGCTGATTGTTTCGATGACAATTAGGATGGGGATGAGAAGTGTGGGGGTTCCTTCTGGTAGGAGGTGTCCTAGAGCTTCAGTTGGTTGATTTCGCATGCCGATAATAACTGTGGCTAATCATAGGGGGAATGCGAGGCCAAAGTTGAGAGACAGCTGTGTAGTAGGAGTAAAAGTGTATGGGAGCAGGCCCAGCATGTTTAAAGAAATTAGAAATAATATTAAGGAGGTTAGTATTAGGGCTCATTTATGTCCTGGGGTATTTACGGGTATAAAGAGTTCACGGGTGAATAGGCGGATTAATCAGTCCTGAACTGTTAGGAGTCGGTTATGTAATCATCGGGCTGAGGGTATGGGGAAGAAAAGTCACGGTAGGGTTAGGGCCAAAGCGATTAAAGGAATGCCAAATAGTACGGGGCTTATAAATTGATCAAAAAAGCTTAGTGTCATGGTCAGGTTCAGGGTATTCCTTTAGGCTTTTCTGAGTCTTGAGAGTTTAGTTTATTTGTAAAGATACGGGACAGGATTTTTGTGGGGATGGAGATTAGAAGCATTAATCAGGTGAATAGTATAATAGCAAATCATGGACCAGGATTTAGCTGTGGCATGTCGCTAGGGGTGGTTGGGAGCCACCAATCTTTAGCTTAAAAGGCTAACGCTAGGCCCTAATTTAGCTTCTTAGCGAGGCGTCTTCAAGTATGACAGATGATCAGTTTTCAAAGTGCTCCAGAGGGACTGCCTCAACTACAATGGGCATGAAGCTGTGGTTGGCCCCACAGATTTCAGAGCACTGACCATAGAATACTCCAGTTCGGGATGCAATAAAAGCTGTCTGATTTAGCCGGCCGGGTACTGCATCTATTTTTACCCCTAGGGAGGGCACTGCTCATGAGTGAAGAACATCTTCTGCGGAGATTAGAATTCGAATAGGGGATTCAACTGGAATCACTATTCGATGGTCTGTCTCAAGTAATCGGAATTGCCCAGGAGCTAGGTCTTGCGTGGGAACTATGTAGGAGTCAAATCCTAGGTCTTCGTAGTCTGTGTATTCGTAGCTTCAATATCATTGGTGTCCTACTGCTTTAATTGTTAGATGGGGGTTGTTGATTTCATCCATGAGGTAAAGAATGCGCAGGGAGGGCAGCGCAATAAGAATGAGGATAATAGCTGGTAGAATTGTTCAGATAATTTCGATTTCTTGGGAATCTAGGATGTAATTATTAGTAAGCTTGGTTGTGACTATGGCAACAATAATGTAAAGGACCAAAGTACTGATGAGGAAAACAATCATTAGGGCGTGGTCGTGAAAGTGTAGAAGTTCTTCTATAACAGGTGAAGCTGCATCTTGAAATCCTAACTGAGAGGGATGTGCCATTGTACAAGGCACGCGAGGGTCTAACTCGCAATTCTGCCTTGACAAAGCAGTGTAATGTCTGTTTTACTAGTGTCTTATAAAGAAAGTGGCAGAGCGGTAATGTACTTGGCTTGAAACCAAGTTATGGGGGTTCAACTCCTCCCTTTCTCGTAATGGTGTCGGTTAACTACAACAAATGCGGGCTCTTCGAATGTGTGGTAGGGAGGAGGACAGCCATGAAGTCATTCTACGTTGGTTGAAGTTATATCTACTGATAGGACCTCACGTTTGGAGGCGAATGCTTCCCAGATAATAGATAGGAACAGGACCACTGCGACAAGAGATACCATAGACCCGATAGAAGAAAGTACGTTTCAAACGGCATAGGCGTCCGGATAGTCCGAATACCGTCGGGGCATGCCGGCTAGACCAAGGAAGTGTTGGGGGAAGAATGTGAGATTTACTCCTACAAATATTACCCCAAAATGGATTTTAGTTCATGTGCTGTGCAGGGTATACCCGGTGAATAGTGGAAATCAGTGTACGAAAGCGGCTATAATGGCAAATACAGCTCCTATAGATAGCACGTAGTGGAAGTGGGCAACAACGTAATATGTGTCGTGGAGAACAATATCTAAGGATGAATTAGCCAGGACGATGCCAGTGAGCCCTCCGATTGTGAAAAGGAAGATGAAGCCGATAGCTCACAGAAGAGGGGTCTCTCATTTAATGGAACCGCCGTGCAGGGTTGCCAGTCAGCTAAAAACTTTCACACCGGTTGGAATAGCAATGATCATTGTTGCGGATGTGAAGTAGGCCCGTGTATCTACGTCTATGCCCACCGTAAACATGTGGTGGGCCCACACGATAAATCCCAGTAGACCGATAGCCATTATGGCTCATACCATCCCCATGTACCCGAAAGGTTCTTTTTTCCCGGCATAGTAGGCAACGATGTGAGAAATTATACCAAACCCTGGCAAAATAAGAATGTATACTTCGGGGTGCCCGAAGAATCAGAATAGGTGTTGGTAAAGAATCGGGTCACCTCCCCCTGAGGGGTCAAAGAAGGTTGTGTTGAGGTTTCGGTCTGTAAGAAGTATTGTAATGCCAGCAGCAAGTACTGGCAGGGATAGTAGAAGAAGGACGGCAGTGATTAGTACAGATCACACAAATAGAGGTGTTTGGTATTGGGTTATGGCTGCGGGTTTTATATTGATAATTGTTGTGATGAAATTAATGGCCCCAAGAATTGAGGAAACCCCTGCTAGATGAAGAGAGAAAATAGTTAGGTCGACGGATGCCCCAGCGTGAGCGAGGTTTCCGGCCAGGGGCGGGTAGACTGTTCATCCTGTCCCGGCCCCGGCTTCAATCCCAGAAGCTGCTAATAGTAGGAGAAAAGAAGGGGGCAGAAGTCAGAAGCTCATGTTGTTTATTCGGGGGAATGCTATGTCTGGAGCTCCAATCATTAGGGGGATGAGTCAGTTTCCAAACCCTCCGATTATGACTGGCATTACTATAAAGAAGATTATTACGAAGGCGTGCGCTGTAACAACTACATTGTAGATTTGGTCGTCTCCAAGAAGGGTGCCTGGTTGATTTAGTTCAGCTCGGATAATCAGGCTTAAGGCTGTGCCCACTATCCCAGCCCATGCACCAAATATCAGATATAGGGTGCCGATGTCTTTATGGTTGGTCGAGAAAAGTCAACGTGTGGTTGCCACAGGTAGGATGGCTGAGTAAGCGATGGATTGTAGCCCCAGATACAGAGGTTTGAGCCCTCTTCTTACCAAGCTCCGAGGTGTATTGACATGTAAGATTGCAAATCTTAAGGGGCAGACTAGCGTCTGCCGGGGCTTTCCCGCCTTTCCCTTTTTTAAAAGGCGGGGAAGAGGTAGACGGATGCTCGCTGGTTTGGGCGCTTAGCTGTTAACTAAGAGTTTGTAGGATCGAGGCCTGCCTGTCTAGTAAGGTCTTAGCTTAATTAAAGTGTCTGTTTTGCATACAGTTGATGTGGGATAATGTCCCGCAGGTCTTATCAGGGTCTGGGAGATTTTCACTCTCGCTGAGGACTTTGAAGGTCCTTGGACTTGTATTATCCTAAGACCCTTAAGTGGCCAGAAGTGCTGTTGCGGCGGGGGTAAGGGGTAGGAGGGTTAGAGTGGCTGCGACTGTGGTGGCCAAGGGGAGAGTAAGTTGGTAGGAGGGAAGTCGTCAGGGGGTGGTACCAGTCAGGTTATTGGGGGCTATGGTAAGGGTTATTGCGTATGATAGTCGCAGGTAGAAGTATAGGCTTAGGAGGGCAGAGAGGGCGGCCAAGGTTGCTACTGGAGCAAGTTCTTGTTTAGAAAGCTCTTGAAGAATGAGCCATTTTGGTATGAAGCCTGTGAGTGGGGGCAGGCCCCCTAATGATAGGAGAATAAGAGGCGCCAGGGCGGTTAGGGTAGGGGTTTTTGTTCATGAGGTGGCGAGTGTGTTGATGCTTGTTGCTTTATTTAATTTAAAGGTTAAGAAGGCTGAGAATGTTATGATGAAGTAGGTGAGTAGGGTAAGTAGGGTAAGTTGGGGGGAGAATTGCAGGATTAGTATTATTCAACCGAGATGCGCGATTGAGGAGTAGGCCAAGATTTTTCGTAGTTGTGTTTGGTTAAGCCCGCCTCATCCTCCTACAAGTGTGGAGGTCAGGCCGAGAATAATTAGTATGGTAGAGTTTGTAGGGTGAATTTGCAGGAGGAGGGCGAAGGGGGCTAGTTTTTGTCAGGTGGAAAGAATGAGTCCTGTTGTGAGGTCCAGTCCTTGGAGCACTTCGGGTAATCAGGCGTGGACGGGGGCTAGGCCAATTTTTAGTGCTAGTGCTAGGGTGATTATAGTTGTGGGCAGGGGGTGTTCTATCTGTTCAATGCTTCACTGTCCTGTGAGTCATGCATTGGTAGTGCTGGCAAATAGAAGTATGGCGGCTGCAGTGGCCTGGGTTAGGAAGTATTTAGTGGTTGCTTCGACTGCTCGGGGATGATGGCTTTGTGCCATGAGGGGGATGATGGCTAGAGTGTTTATCTCGAGGCCCATTCATGCTAGGAGTCAGTGCGAGCTTGCAAATGTAATTGTAGTTCCTAGGCCTAAACCAAATAGGAGGGTGGCTAAGATGTACGGATTCATTAGTAAAAGAAGGGGTTTAACCAACATTTTCGGGGTATGGGCCCAATAGCTTAGTTAGCTGATTTTACTAGGAAGTGGTGTAGTGGAAGCACAAAGAGTTTTGATCTCTTTAGGTAGGGTTCAAATCCCTTCTTTCTAAGGAGGCGGGGGGACTTTAACCCCCATAGTTCACTCTATCAAAGTGGCCCCTAGGCTTCAGGCACGGCTCCAGGCATATTATAGTTGTGGGGGTAGACCTGCGAATGCGATGGGAAGGGCGAGGTGTCAGATCACAAGGGCTAATGTCAGGGGAAGGAAGTTTTTTCAGATTAGGTGTATGAGTTGGTCGTATCGGAATCGGGGATAGGAGGCCCGAACTCACAGGAACATAATTGAGAGGAGGGCTGCTTTGACTATAAGGTTGGTGGCGGTTAATTCTGGGATTGTTGGAATATGGGAGGCCCCTAGAAATAGCGTAGCGGAGAGTGTATTTATAAGTAGGATGTTTGCATATTCTGCCAGGAAGAATAGGGCGAAGGGACCCCCTGCATATTCTACGTTGAAGCCTGAGACTAGTTCTGATTCTCCCTCAGTGAGGTCAAATGGTGCTCGGTTTGTCTCTGCTAGTGTAGAGATGTACCACATTGCGGCTAGAGGTCAGGCGGGGATAACTAGTCAGATGGCTTCTTGTGCGATGTTAAAGGTTTGCAGGGTGAAGCCCCCTGTAAAGATAATGGCGTTTAGAAGAATTAGTCCTAGGCTAACTTCATAGGAGATGGTTTGGGCCACGGCTCGGAGGGCCCCGATGAGGGCGTATTTTGAGTTTGACGCTCAGCCTGAACCGAGGATTGAATATACCGCTAGGCTGGATAGGGCAAGGATAAATAAGATCCCTAGGTTTAGGTCGATTACAGGGTATGGTAGAGGTATGGGGGCTCAGAGGGTGAGGGCCAGGGTTAGTGCAAGTATAGGGGCTAGTAGGAATAAGATAGGGGAGGAGGTGGAGGGGCGAATGGGCTCTTTAATAAATAGTTTAACTCCGTCTGCAATTGGTTGTAGGAGTCCGTAGGGCCCAACAATGTTTGGCCCTTTTCGTAGTTGTATGTAGCCTAGTACTTTTCGCTCAAGGAGGGTGAGGAAAGCCACGGCTAGAAGGACTGGTACAATGAAGGCTAAGGGGTTTAGGATGTGGGTCATTAGGATGGTAATCATAGCTGGGGAGAGGACTTGAACCTCTGTTTAAAGGGCTTAGGCCTTTTGCAATAAAACCGAGCTCTGCCACCCCAGCATGCCATTATCTTGGGCGTGGAGGGGCATGCCCTTTTGCCTATTTTAGTTGTCTTCATTAGGAGGGGTGAGGCGTGCTTTAAGTATCGGCCTCTTCTTTTCGGTCCTTTCGTACTAGAGAAGAACATATCATAGATAGAAACTGACCTGGATTACTCCGGTCTGAACTCAGATCACGTAGGACTTTAATCGTTGAACAAACGAACCCTCAATAGCGGCTGCACCATTAGGATGTCCTGATCCAACATCGAGGTCGTAAACCCCCTTGTCGATATGGGCTCTAAAAGGGGATTGCGCTGTTATCCCTAGGGTAACTCGGTCCGTTGATCGGCGTTGCCGGATCTTATTTGGTCAGAAATTCTGGGTCTTAGAGCTGCAGCTCTTGGTTATAGGAGAATAAGTGCTCCCATTCCACGTGGGGGTTTTTTATTTCCCCGTGGTCGCCCCAACCAAAGACAGGGGACATAGTTTATTTAGTTCAGTCCTTTGTGTAGGGGTGTTTGACATAATATGTCTTGGTGTCTAAAGCTCCATAGGGTCTTCTCGTCTTATGTATGTATCCCCGCTTCTGCACGGGGAGATCAATTTCATTGACTTGAAAAAGGAGACAGTTAAGCCCTCGTTAGGCCATTCATACAGGTCTTCATTTAAAGGACAAGTGATTACGCTACCTTTGCACGGTTAAAATACCGCGGCCGTTAAACATATAGTCACAGGGCAGGCTGGACCTCTTATATTTGTGATTGCAAGAGGCGATGTTTTTGGTAAACAGGCGAGGCTTTAAGTGTTTGCCGAGTTCCTTCTTTTTCTTTTAGTCTTTCCTTAGGGGCACGCCAGTGTAGGGTTAACGGTTGAATTGTTGGGTGGTTTTCTAGTTGGCTAAATTTGTTGTACATTGCCCTCTTTGTTTGGGGCCGTTAAGTTTCGGTGGGGGTTCGTTCCGATTTACATGTGTGCGAGGAGAGAGGCGATAGTTCTCTTATTACTCATATTAGCATGTGCACTCTCATGTTTGCATGAGATGGCCTGATAATATTAGGGGGATGGGATTAGTTATCAAAATATGTGGATGTGGTGTAATGCTTGAGCTTTAACGCTTTCTGTAGGGATGGCTGCTTTTAGGCCCACTGGGGCATTGTTACCTTTAGTTATTATGATCCTTACCCTCCTGGGAAAGTTGTGTCTTGTCTCAAAGGGGCTGTACCCCCTTTGATTAACTCTCGAGGACTTCTTTGGGGTTACAGGAAGGGTAAAACTGTTGTGAAGAGAGAAGTCTTGAGGCTGAACTCCTATCCAATTCTCAGGCAACCAGCTATAACTAGGTTCGGTAGGTCTGTCACCTCTACTCAAAGCTCTTCCCACTCTTTTGCCACAGAGACGGGTTTGCCCTAATTGATAGGCTGTCTTGGAGTAGCTCACGTAGTTTCGGGGGACCAGACTAAAGTGCTCTTTGCCTGGGTATTGCTAGCTAAATCATGATGCAAAAGGTACGAGGTAGAATCTCTGCTTTTTTGGGCTTCACTGGGTTGTTTCATTTCTCTTTCAGCGTTCCCTTGCGGTACTTTCTCTATTGCTCCGATATGTTCCTTTTCTGTCGCCCTATACTGGGGGGGTAAAATGATTTGTTTAATTTGATTGTAGTGTTTTTGGGGTTATTGATGGTGGGTTTGTTGGTTTTGCTGGGGATGGGGCTAGCTGGTTGGCATCAGGGCAATCCGATTCGCACGGATAACTTCTCGGTGTAAGGGAAATGCTATTCTATGTTTAGCTATGCTCTGATTTTTCCAAGTGCACCTTCCGGTACACTTACCATGTTACGACTTGCCTCCCCTTTGCGGTTGTAGTGTTTTATCTAAATTTGCTGGGTCGCTTGGGGAGAGTGACGGGCGGTGTGTGCGCACTTCAGAGCCGGCTTCAGTGGAACACTCTATTTTCCACTTACTGCTAAATCCTCCTTTGGACGTACGGTTTTCAGTACGTCGTCCGTATTCGCTAACATTAGCGAATGTAGCCCATTTCTTCCCCTCTCATGCGCTACACCTCGACCTGACGTTCTGGGGGATGCCAATTTTGCTTACTGTTAGTCCTTCACAAGGGTAAGCTGACGACGGCGGTATATAGGCGGGGGTGACAAGGGAGGGTGAGGTTTAACGGGGATTATCGGTTATAGAACAGGCTCCTCTAGGGGGATCTAAAGTACCGCCAAGTCCTTTGGGTTTCAAGCTAATGCTCGTAGTGCCCGGGCGGATAGGGGGTGTAATATTTCATCAATGTTTAGGGCTAAGCATAGTGGGGTATCTAATCCCAGTTTGTGCCATAGCTTTCGTGGAGTCAGGTAGTGTAAAGCCACTTTCGTGATTGGACTTCATGCCTTACAGATGCGTATAACTGCCCTGAAGGTGTTCGGCTTTAGTTTTAGTTTTCCTTAACCACGCTTTACGCCGGTGTCTGTCAACTTGGGCCTCTCGTATAACCGCGGTGGCTGGCACGAGTTTTACCGGCCCTTATTAGCCTTAACTAAGTCAAGCTTTCACTTATGGCTTAAGGTTTATCACTGCTGAGTTCCCTTGGGGGTGTGGCTAAGCAAGGCGTCGTGGGCTTAATAATTAGGTGTGCCTGATACCAGCTCCTTGTTTTCAAGCAGAAAACTGTGGGGCATCCTCACAGGGGTGCGGATACTTGCATGTGTAAATTTAGCTAAAGTTGACAGTAAAGTCAGGACCAAGCCTTTGTGCTTGCGGGGCTTTCTAGGGCCCATCTTAACATCTTCAGTGTTATGCTTTAGTTAAGCTACGCTAGC